TTTGACCCCGTACCACCGAAAGGTTTGGTCGCATACTTGAAAAATAACCCAAAAAATCAAGGGAATGCTTGGATAATTGGTTTATATAAATCCTTCCTGGTTGAGACCACACATAAGAATGACATTGCCATAAATTGACAAGATAATATTTCCACTTATTCATCAGAAGAGGGGTATCCTTCGAAGACAGAATAGATTTTCCTTGATATCTAACATAATGCATAAAAGGATCCTTGAAGAACCATAAGATGGCGGCCGGAAAATCATTAACGAAGACTTCTTCTACAGGTACAGGATATTTTTTTTTTTCATAGAAATGGATTCGCTCAAAAAAGATACCAGAAGAGGTTAATCGTAAATGAGAAGATTGATTACGAAGAAAAAGTAAAATGGATTCGTATTCACATACATGAGAATTATATAGGAGCAAGAATAATCGTGGATTACTTTTTGAAAAAATAATTTTTTTTGGAGTAATAAGACTATTCCAATTATAATACTCGTGAAGAAAGAATCGTAATAAATGTAAAGAAGAGGGATCTTTCACCCAATAGCGAAGGGTTTGAACCAAGATTTCCAGATGAATGGGGTAGGGTATTAGTACATCTGATACATAATTTAAATGTGGGAATTTGTCCTCTAAAAAAGGAAATATTGAATGAATTGATCGTAAATTATAAGATTTTACGATTTCTGTCGCCTCTAAGGAAGATACTAATCGTAGGGAAAACGGAATTTCCACAATGACTGCAAATCCCTCCGACATCATTTGAGAATACAAATTTTTGTTGTACCCAAAAAATTGATTTTGGTTAGAATCATTAGCGGAAATTATCAAATGATTCTGTTGATACATTCGACTAATTAAACGTTTTATAATTAGTAAACTATATTTAGTGTCATAACCTACATTATCCAACAAAATAGATCTATTTAAACCATGATCATGAGCAAGTGCATAAATATACTCCCGAAAGATAAGTGGGTATAGGAAGTCATGTTGCTGATATCTATCTAGTTCTAAATATCCTTGAAATTCTTCCATTTTAAATTTGAACAAGAAAAGAAATAGGTGATTTATTGGGTTATCAAATGATACATAGTACGATACAGTCAAAACAAGGTATTATAGTAAGAAAATACCTCGGAACAAGTAAGACTCATCAACAGACTCTCTAGCCTCTCTTTTTCCATCTAATTGATTTATGTTCATTCTAGGGTAACAAGATGGTTAGAAGTCCTTTATTTTTTCAATCCAATCGCTCTTTTGATTTTGAAAAATCTTTATCAATATACTGCCTTCTTCTACACATTTATCTCTACCCCATAATGGGTAATAGCTAATAATTAGGACTCATAAGAAATTTATAATCCACTCATGGGAAAAGTTTTTCCCGTATTAAGCACTAATATATTTTTAACGTCTAATTAGATCGGGTAATCATTCAAAAATTAAGAACAGAAGCTCATTACTTTTTGTTTCCCTATAATTGGAACCGTAGTAGGGCTCTACCCATTTATTCACTCGACCAAATTCATTTTTTTTATTACACGACAAGAATTCAAACAATTTAAATAAGGTTTTGGACCTATTCGGTAAGAATGAAATATTCTTAGAATTATCCATTGATACGACATGCTGCTTTTTCCATTCATTCCTTTCAGGATCAGTCGTGGTCTTACAAACTCTACCGATGGTATGGACGAATCTTTTGCTTCATACAAATGTGTAAAAGATGCTAGCCGCACTTAAAAGCCGAGTACTCTACCGTTGAGTTAGCAACCCAAATAAAATAATTCGAATGTGTAGATACAATCGGAATCTCAATAAAAAAAAAAAGATTGAATTGCACAGCGCAATCCAAACCAATCAAAACATTAAAATAGCAAAAATTTTTAAAATTCTAATTGATTAGATTCTGAACATAATAAAAATGAACAGATCCGATGAAAAAATTCTCAGATAAAAATAGGGATAAAGTAAAATATTTATAAATAGCTCCTTGTCTCTTATGTCATCCATTAATTCTATAGTATATATAGATTTTTATTGAGTTTAATCTTAATCAAAAAAAGACTTCTTGTATCACAGAAAATACAAGAACCCATTATTTGAATGAAATAAAAGCTATGGGACGGAGATATAAACGGATCCGTTTATCCACGATCGGATTATATTTATTTGATACACTGTTGTCAATATGAATGTTGAGAAAAGAATACAAAAGAAAAAACAATTTATAAATATAACTAACAATTCCAATTTCAATCAATTAGACAATTAGAATTATAAGAAAAAATAAGAAAAAAAAAAAAAACTAAGGACTTGTGTTGGATTGGCACTATATATAATATTTCTATACAACACAACATTGATACAATATTGGTGGAAAAATAAATTAAGTAAAAAAACGAGGTTTATTCACTAAAATAAGCAAGTGAAATCCTTTGTGTTTTTTTATTTGTTCCTTAACTCATTGACAGTAATCTCAAAATTTTATATTTATAGACCCGATTACTTCATTTATTTATTATTTATTCACTTAATCTTTTTCTATCTATTTTATATATATCAATAAAATTTATATCAATAAAATATAAATAGATTTTTGTCGTTATAAAAGACACTCTTTTATAGTAACAATAATAAATTTAGTATGATATAAATAGAACAAAAGAGGAAATAGCAAAGAAACAAAAAGGTTATACAAGGCTATATACAAATCATCCACATTTTTTTTATTTCATTAATTGAATTTTATTTGTTGATTAGGGCGAAGTTCCGTAAAAACCCCCGCCCTTTTTGAAATATCATGAACAGTTCCTGTAGGTTGAGCACCTTTTTCAAGGAAATATAGAATAGCAGGAACATTTAAATAGATTTGATTCTTTATCGGGTCATAAAAACCCACTTTACGAAGATCTCTTCCCTCTCGTCGGGATCGAACATCAATTGCAACGATTCGATAAATGGCTCATTGGGATAGATGAACAATACTCCCCCCCCCCCTAGAAACGTATAAGAAGTTTTCTCCTCGTACGGCTCGAGAAAATTCTAAATTATGTCTATGTATAGAATCATAATATCAAATAGATTAGAATCATAATATCAAATAGATCCATAAAATCATCAAATTCATTATATTATTGATTTTAGTTTAAATACTTTTTCTTAGTCTCCCCCCCCCCCCCAAAAAAAAAAAATTATTTGTATCCTCATAACTCAAGTTGAATAACTCTCAAATAACTCAAAAGAAACCTTTTAGGTATTAAATTTATTGAGTGGTCTCTAACCCTTTTTGTTTGTCTCCTTTAGAATCTATTTTGATTCTTAAATATGATATGGTTGTTGAGACAATTGAAAACGGTATTTCCTTGTTCCAGGATCTTTATCTTTGCCTTGAATCATTGGGTTTAGACATTACTTCGGTGATCTTTAAATCGTTTCAAAACGGCAGCAACATACCATTTTTTGTGATTTCTTTCTATCAAAGAATCGTATGAATGGTTGATTCCTACGTAATACACTTTACTTTTGATTTGATCAAAAGAGTTTTACCAATTCCAACAAAATTAACTTTTTCATTTTTTCGAATTGGATCCTTTAGATTTATATATCTAAAATATACTTACGAAGTTGTTCCAATTTATTGATCGATACTAACCTTAGATTCTTGCCCTTGAGAAATTAATCAATACGTTCTACTCGAGCTCCATCGTGTACTATTTACATGGCAACACTCTCAAAAATGAGGGTTCCAGTGGAACAGAACAAATGATGTCGAGCCAAGAGCACTTTCGTTCCTATATAATATAAAAAAGTGGTGGATGTAAGAATCCACAGCTGATCATGTCCTTCAAGTCGCACGTTGCTTTCTTCCACATCGTTTTAAACGAAGTTTTACCATAACATTCCTTCAGTTTGGAACCAGTATGTAATTGATTCAATTATGGAATCGTGAATAATCATCGGTTCGGTCGGTACATAATAATCTATACTTTTTTCTTCTATATGAAGAATGGATAATGTATGACGAAGTCTCAACAAGAATTCAATCAATTTAACCCCATTGTTTATAATTTTTTTTTAATTATAACTAACATGAATAAATTATAACTAACATGAATAAATAAACACGAATAAACAAGTTATTTTGAATCTCTATCTTTAAGTAACGTGATAGGATAAATTCAACAATTTCACACTTCTTAGAGTACCAAGAACTCATAAGAAATCATTAAAAAGATTTAATTGATTGAATAGTTTCCTACCCTATATCATTATTTGCATAAGGTTTTACAGTAAGTACCATTCGCTTTTTATCATCATTAAGAGAAAGATAAATCCATATTGGATTAAACCATCAATGATTAATAAAAAAAAAAAGACTGATGTAAGGAAAGATTGAAGATTTAGGTTGTTATTTTTTCATATTTCATATTGTAAAATCAGTAATATTTAACAAATCAAAATTTCGTTTCATATGCGTGTTATTTGAACTCGATTAAATTTGTGAAAAAGATATGATTAATAATAATAAAAAAAAAAAAAGAAATTAAGAATCGCATTCTATAACAATATTATACTCTTAAACGGAAGACTGGTCGAAAAGACAATCTTTATTTTGATATATTTTATTATGATATAGATTATGATATATATTTTATTTTTTATTTATAGATTACTAAAATTATAGATTAATAAAATGATCGTGGGTCAGGTATGTTCTGGGACGGAAGGATTCGAACCTCCGAATAGCGGGACCAAAACCCGTTGCCTTACCACTTGGCCACGCCCCATTTCTAGTCGACACTAATAAACACTAATATTGGTACTGGTTGTTCGTCAACTCAAGTCTAAATATCTATTATCTATAAAATAGATTACTAGAATTTTTATACATGTAGACGTAGAATTAAACAGAATTTATTGATCATTACATATAATTCAATTAAGATATTGTATGAAAGTATGGTTTATTCTATTCTCTTTTGATTTGAGAATTGAAGGATTTTTGATTGGGTGAGTTCAAATCAAAGAAAGTTTTTTGGTCTATCTTATTTTCTTTTTATTCATTTTTCTTTTCTATGAATAATAACATATTTATAATAATAAAATAATAAAAAACTCAATTTATTAATAACTCAATCAAAATAAATAAAATACAATTATCCTCAAGAACAAAATGTTTGTTATGCTTAATATATTTAGTTTGATCTGTATCTGTCTTAATTCTGCTCTTTATTCAAGTAGTTTTTTCGTCGCCAAATTGCCCGAGGCCTACGCTTTTTTAAATCCAATCGTAGATGTTATGCCAGTAATACCCCTGTTTTTTTTTCTCTTAGCCTTTGTTTGGCAAGCTGCTGTAAGTTTTCGCTGATCTCTTTAATTTAATAATGTCTAGACAAATTCATGATTTATTGAAAAAAAAAAAAAAATTCAAAGAAAAGAATTGATAAGATCAGATAAGTCTTACACCCTCAATTCAAATATTGAAATTCTTGTACAACCGCGAAAAATCTGGATCACCCCACTTTATTTCTTGGTGTCAAAATAAAAAATCAAAATAGTAGGGTATGCGGTATAAAAACGGAGAATCTATTCTCTTTTTTACTAAAAAAAATCTTGGAGATGATGTAATGCTTACTCTCAAACTATTTGTTTACACGGTAGTGATATTCTTTGTTTCTCTCTTTATTTTCGGATTCCTGTCTAATGATCCAGGACGTAATCCTGGACGTGAAGAATAAAAGATAAGGTTTTTGTTTTCCTTGCTTGATTTTTGAATGTTCTTAGTAGGATTTTATCTATTACACATTTTTAACTATTAAAAATAAAAAGAGCTCGCGAAAAATTCGAAAGAAAATACCAAGTCATCAACAAAAACGGAAAGAGAGGGATTCGAACCCTCGGTACGAAAAACTCGTACAACGGATTAGCAATCCGACGCTTTAGTCCACTCAGCCATCTCTCCTCCCAATTGAAAAAGGATAATACTATGTTACATTATAAAAAATAAGGATTGAAAGAGCCCTTCATAATATTTTTTTTTCATCCGAGAGTGCTTTTTAGTTCCACGGCCCGGCTAAGTACTGACCAGGCCGGGCCCGCCATTTATTGTTCCAACGAATCATAAATAATTTTTTTTATTTGAAAACTAAAATACTTGCTTGTTATTACGATTGGAAAAATAAAAACTCTTTAGATTTCTATGATATAGAATCAAATGATATCGAATCAAAGTGTCGTTTCTTATCTTAATTTTTTATATTTATTCTTTATTTTCTTTATTCCTTTTATTTTAGTAAAAGTAAAGTAAAAAGGGAACTGTGGATTCTTGCACAATCCATTTTCATGTATGTTATGGCTTAAGTAGTTTTGTCGAGACGTCTAGGTCAAAAACCTCCGGCAAAAAAACACTTGTTATTTAGTTTTAGTTATTGAATTCTCTTTTCCGAATCTCATTGGGTTCTCTGATACAACACGTAAACGCTCTAATTTTCATGATTATTTTATGATCCTATCCTTTCTTTTTACTCTTTTAACTTTTTATTACGACCCATTTTCTTGTTCGACAAAAGGTTCATTTATATACAATAATTGAATTGTAGCGGGTATAGTTTAGTGGTAAAAGTGTGATTCGTTCTATAATCCTTTATATAGTTAAGGGGTCTTTCGGTTTGATTAATATTTCATTCCGACCAAAAACTTTATTTCTTAAAAGGATTTAATCCTTTACCTCTCAATGAAAAATTCGAGGAAGAATATACATTCTCGTGATTTGTATCCAAGAATCAATTAAAAATTGAAAAATTGGATTATGAGATTACGAAACATAATTTTTTTTTTTAATTAGATCAATACTTCTAATTGAATAAGTATGAGTAAAGGATCCATGGATAAAGATAGAAAGTGGCTTTCTAATCGTAACTAAATCTTTAATTTGGAATTTGTATTACCGAAATTGAAGCAAAATGGCTATTAAACAATGACTTTGGTTTACTAGAGACATCGACAAATTGTTTTAGCTCGGTAGAAACAAAATGCTTTTCCTAAGGATTCTCTCACATAGAAATAGAGAACGAAGTAACTAGAAAGGTTGTTATAATATAATCCCCCTCTTTTCTATAGGGATCGTCTAGAAAGCGGGTTGTTCTGAATACATTCAGACAGAAAAGCTGACATAGATGTTATGGGTGGGATTTTTTTTTTCGTTCATGTCTTAATATAGGAATTTATACATCTTCCATAAAGGAGCCGAATGAAACCAAAGTTTCACGTTCAGTTTTGAATTAGAGACGTTAAAAATGATGAATCAACGTCGACTATAACCCCTAGCCTTCCAAGCTAACGATGCGGGTTCGATTCCCGCTACCCGCTTTTACTTTATTTTTTTATTAAATTAATAAGAAATAAGAAAAAAATAGAATTAAATATTTTGAGATTTTTATTATAAAAAATTTTATGAATATAATTAATGTAATGCATCATTGACTTGA